TCTCGAATCATAGTAATATATTTTTATGAAACTCTTGATTTAATTGTTTATTTCTCTTGAAATCTTTTTCTTTAATGTTTATTGTTAGTTTTACACACGTCTTTTTTTAGGAGCCCTACATCCATTATGTGGCATAGGGGTTACATCCCGTATAACCTTTAATAGTATCCCACTTTTATAAATAACTCTTAATGCCACATCTCTTCCTAGACCGGCACCCTTTAGCCTGACGTCTGCTCGTTGCATGCCTTGATCGACTACTGTTCGAATAGCATTTCCCGCTGCGGTTTCAGCGGCAAATGGTGTCCCCCTTCGTGTACCCTTGAATCCACATGAACCGGCGGAGGACCAAGAAATCACCCGACCTCCTACATCTGTAACAGTCACAATGGTATTGTTGAAACTAGCTTGAATATAAATAACCCCCTTTGGTATTTTACGAGGATGCTTACGCGAACCAATACGTCCAGTTTTCCGTGAACCAATTTTTGGTATAGATTTTGCCATTTTTTTTATTTAAAAAAAAAAAGAGAAGTCCGAAATATATGGATATATCCATTTCCTGTCAAAAAGGATTCTTTACTATTTTCTAACTAGTTATTCTATTGTATTCTAGAATTCGATTAATATAGAATACCTTTTTTCAAATATCAAGCAATAAGCAATTCTATTTATTAGAATACTTATAACTATAGACTAGAACTATAGACTAGATTCGAATATAGAATGTAAATTTTTCGATTTTTATGATTTAGTATTTAAGAAAATGGAATATTAATAAGATTTTGAATTTGAATAGAATTCAAATACAAAATCTTATTAATAGAAAGCCCTTTTTTCTTTTAATTTAATATTATCCTTGTCGTTGTTTATGTTTTGGATTGGAACAAATTACTATAAGTCGACCTCGCCTACGGATCAATCGACATTTTTCACAAATTTTACGAACAGAGGCCGCCACTTTCATATTTTTAACTCCTTAGAAATTCAATTGAATACCAAATTTATATATTGGAAGAAAATAGGGTTTCCTTACATTTTGAACTTAAAATTGTTCCTCTGTCGTCGCTAAGTTTTTTCGCTACCTCTAGTTCTTAGGAGAATTTTAATTTACCTATCTATATCCGAGAATTCAGATATAGATAGGTAAATTAAAATTCTCCTATCTCCTTGATTTTTATTATTTATTATTCATAGATTATTATTTATTATTCATAGATATAGATAATCTATCCATTCGTCATCGCTATTTTCTTCCTTTTCACGGAAGAATTTAATTACATATACGTTGTTGACCTTGTGCACGGACATATCTTTTATGTCTTTGTCAAGCTTTTTAAATTTTAATATGTGACCTAAAATTACTCTTGATTCCATGGTTCGTAACATGGTTTTTATGATGAAGGCTACAGCTAGGGGTTGTTTAGTCATATTTTTTTACCCCCTTATTTATATATTTATATACGTTGTTGAATTTGTGCACGATTTGAAATGTTGCGATCGAGATTACCATAAATAGCATAAAACCTCCCCCCCGATTCTTTCTAATCGAGCCTCTCGATCTGTTATTAGACCCCTAGAAGTCGAAAGAATTACAATCCCGATCCCTCCTAAAACTTTCGGAATTTTGGGATACTTAGAATAGATTCGTAGACCTGGTCTACTAATCCTTTTTAAATTTAAAAAAGTTTTATAGGATCCTTTCCTATTTCTTCTATACCGTAGAGTTAAAACTAAAAAGTATTTATTGCTTTCTCGATGTTTTCTGACGTTTTCAAGAAAACCCTCTCCTAAAAGAATTTTTACAATGTTTTCGGTGATATTAGTGAGTGGTATTTGAATAGTTCTTTTTCTATTCATGTCAGCATTGCGTATCAAGGTTAGTATATCAGCGATAGTATCTTTACCCATGATAGATTTTTTCTCCTTCCTTATTTTACTTTCGATATAATCAACGGGCTCCCGTTTTATTTTGAATATATTGATAAGTTCTTTTCTTTCTAAGAGGTGGAATAGAATAACGTAACGCGGTTCTTTCTCAGAGGTGGAATAGAATAACGTAACGCGGTTCTTTCTAAGAGGTGGAATAGAATAACGTGGTTCTTTCTAAGAGGTGGAATAGAATAACGTGGTTCTTTCTAAGAGGTTGAATAGAATAACCCGGTTGAAGCGTATTGAATATAGAATATATATTTCATTTGTATTCTAATCTATTTATTTTCCTCATCATGAGTTGATCTGAATTTATACCAGTATCATAAATTTACTTAGCGTGGATACCAACACTAAGCATCTATATCATTAGATACCATATGAATCGGCTCGAGAAAACCCTTGTATAGCTTCTTCGATTTCTCGATAAAAAGAAATATGACCAATAGTGGTTCGAATGTATATATAACGAATTTCTTTTTTTATACTTCTGATTACTAAATAATCCCCATAAATCTCATAATAGGTACCAAAAGATTCATAGTGAACTTCGATAGGAACTTCTCTTGAAGACATAATGCATTGATCTATTCGCCACCGGAGCCAAAAAGGACTGTCTAAATTTATTCTTTTCTGTCGATAAGCTCCAATTGCATCATAGGAATTGCAAAAAAAGGGTTCTTTTTTTTTCATATACTTCAAGTTCTTAAAGTTATTATTGCTCAATTTTTCATTTTGAGAATTTCTGCAATTAAAGCAATTATACCTGTTTGAACAAATACCTCGACGATTTCCGCTAGTTAATACATAAAGTCCAATAAGCATATCTTGAGTTGGTACAGAAATGGGATCCCCACTAGCCGGAGACAAGAGATTCATATGAGAAAACATAAGTAAATGAGCTTCTGCTTGAGCCTCCAAAGATAAAGGCACATGAACAGCCATTTGATCCCCATCAAAGTCTGCGTTGAATCCCTTACACACCAATGGATGTAAACAAATAGCACGTCCTTCTACTAAAATGGGTTGAAATGCCTGTATGCCCAATCTATGCAAAGTAGGCGCTCTATTCAGCAATACTGGATGCCCCCGCATAACTTCTTGAAGTATTTCCCATACAATTGGTTCTTTTTCCCGGATTTGACTCTTAGCAACTCCTATGTTCGAAGCAAAATGGTTTCGAATTAAACCACGAATTAGAAATGTCTGAAATAGCTCTATTGCTATTTCGGGGGGCAATCCACATCGATGTAATGAAAGTAATGGACCTACCACAATAACAGAACGCCCCGAATAATCAACTCGTTTTCCAAGAAGAGTCTCTCGAAATCTTCCCTCTTTGCCCGCAATTATATCGGAAAAGGATTTGTAAACTTTATTATGACCGTCCCTCCTTGGTTGTCCGCGGATTCCATTATCAAGAAGTGTATCGACGGCTTCTTGTACCAATTTTTCTTGAGATATTACTAATTCCCCTGGTGTAAATCTACTTTTTGTTAATAGATCAATAAGAGTATTGTTCCGATAGATAATTCTTCTATAGAGTTCATTAATATCCGAACTCATTAGTTTACCGCCATCTATTTGAATAATTGGTCTCAATTCGGGAGGAAGAACTGGTAAGAGACATAAAACCATCCATTCTGGTTCTATATTTGTTCGGAGAAAATGCTTAGCTAATTCCATGCGTCGAACCAAAAAATTCTTTCTTCTTCCAACTTTTCGATCTTCCCATTTGTCAGTGGACCCTTCTTCTTTGTCAGTGGACCCTTCTTCTTTGTCAGTGGACCCTTCTTCTCCTAATTCTTTTTCTCCTAATTCTTTCCATTCTAGGAACGAAGAATCCATAATAATTCTTAAATCCAGATCAACTAATTGTTCTCGTATAGCACCCGCTCCACTAGAAATTTCTCTATTTTGAAATGTATCGAAACCTTGAGTAGCAAAAAAGAGTGGGATACTGTCTTTCCAGGATTGGATTTCATATTCGAATGAACCTCGTAATCGTAAGAAAGTTGGTTTTTTAACTACGGGCCTAGCAAAAGAAAAATTTGGATAGGATCCAATAAGATGGATCTCCCCCTTTGAAAATCGGACATGAGGGTTTCCTCTCATCCGGCTAAAGTATTTGCACACAATTAAAGATAAAGAAAGGGGTTTCCGCTCTAAAATCAAAAAGGTTTACTCTTTACTCAAGTTATCAATAAAGACCAAGCAACATTTCATTGATACATTCTTCTTTTTTAATGTAAAATTCTTGAGTAGTCTACCTCCCTTCGAACGAGGAATCCTCTAAAATGAAATTCTTAATAAAAAAGGAATATCCTAGAATTCATAAGAGATTTCTTTGTCTATGTATCATACCGTTTGATCTTTTAGGTCAAGCAAGACGTCACCTCGACGGGTCTGCCACGATGTCTTAAAGCCTATATGCGATAGATAAACTTCTGCAATCATGATATATTTTATTCTTTGAACATAATTTTAGTTCTTTTCAAATAAAAAAAAAAAAAAGAGATGGAATAATTCATTCCACAAAAAAGTCTTTTTTTTTTGACAAGGTACATACAGTATAAATAGTTATTTGTTACTGAATTGACCATAGACCAATTCCCTTATTGATTGGGGAGTATTCAATACACCCATGAATTCTGAGCTTCATGTTACTCATCCCAAGAGACATGCCAGATATAGGACATTCCAATTTAATTGAATGGAATGACAGTTTATCATTCGAAATCTGTACAATAAGAATTTTTATCAAATCACACATCGCGGTATACTAGATGCTCTAATTCTTTAAGAGGTTTATCTAAAAGGCTCGCGATATAACTAGGAAGACGTTTCAAATACCACACATGGGTTACAGGACATGCTAATTTGATATACCCCATTTGATATCTACGTATCCGAGAATCAACAAATTCTACTCCGCATTGTTCACAAAATTTTGGTTGGTCTTTTTTATCTCCGATTACTCGATAATTTCCACAAGCACAAATTCCACTTTTTATAGGCCCAAAAATTCTTTCACAAAATAATCCATTTTTTTCAGGCTTATTGGTTTTATAATGAAGAGTATAGGGTTTTGTTACCTCCCCAACTGTTTCTCCATTGGGTAGGATTTTTTTTGCCCAAGCACTTATTTGTTCAGGAGAAACTGATCCAATTCGAAGGTGTTGATGTTTATACTGATCAATCATAAAATAAAATTTCCGATTCAGTCCAATTAAACTTCCTTCCTTTGAATCTGAAAGTCTTTCTCAGATACAAGGAAATGATTCAGTTCCAGAGCCAAAGATCGTAGTTCTCGAACGAGCAATCGAAATGATTCTGTAGCATCCACAGGTTTCGGTATTGTTCCTCCAAAAATTGTAGTTCGAAGTACTTCTTGACGAGCTTTCATATGATCAGATTTATAAGTCAGCATCTCTTGTAAAATATGAGCAACACCGAATCCCTCGAGGGCCCAAACCTCCATTTCGCCTACCCGTTGTCCTCCTTGTTTGGCCCTTCCTTTAAGGGGTTGTTGTGTAACAAGTGCATAGTGTCCACTGGAACGTCCATGTATTTTATCATCAACTTGATGAATTAATTTCAAGATATAAGGCTTTCCTATTATAATGGGCTGTTCAAAAGGATTCCCTGTTCTTCCATCAAATATTCTGCTCTTTCCCGGATACTCGGGTTCAAATATCCATGGATTCGATGTTTGTTTACTGGCCTCATATAATTCAGAAAACACAAGTTTTCTGGAAGCCTCTTGTTCATATCTCTCATCAAAAGGTGCTATTCGATAATGTCTATTTAGCATACTCCCAGCTAACCCGAGTGAACATTCCAATATCTGTCCTACATTCATTCGAGAAGGGACCCCTAATGGATTGAAGACCATATCAACGGGTCTTCCATCTTGCAAATAAGGCATATCCTGTCTAGACAAAATCTTTGAAACGATACCTTTATTTCCATGTCTCCCGGCCACTTTATCACCTACTTTGATTTCACGTTTCTGTGAAATATATATCTGAATCGTTTCTGGATTATAGCTAGAACCCGCTTTTTTGTGGATCCATCTCACATCAATAACTCGGCCCCTACCACCTATAGGTAGTTTTAGACAAGTTTCCTTTGAGGTGGATACCTGAATCCCAAGTATAGCTCGTAATAATCTATCTTCCGGGGCATAGGAGGATTCTTTTGCCATTTGAGGCGTTAATTTACCCACTAAAATATCGCCCGTTTCTACCCAAGATCCCAGAATTACAATTCCATTTTTGTCTAAATTTCGGAGTAAATAGGCTTCTAGATGTGGAATTTTATTAGTGATTCTTTCAGGACCATCACTTGTCACATGAGTCTGAATTTCATATTTCCGTATGTGAAAAGAAGTATAAATATCTTCATAGACCAGACGCTCACTAATGAGTACAGCATCTTCAGAATTGTAACCTTCCCATGGCATATAAGCTACTAATACGTTTTTTCCCAAAGCAAGTTCACCACCAAGTGTAGCAGCACCATCTGCTAAAATTTGTCCCTTTTTTACGCATTTACCTTTCTGAACCTGGGATTTTTGATGCATGCAAGTATTTTTGTTGGAACGTTGATATATAATTAATGGAATACTTAGAGCATTCCCACTTCCAAATAAAATAATCTTATCAGTATCATTAGAAACGATCTTTCCCTCGTGTTCGGCTATAGCGGGAACTCCCGAATCTAAGGCCACTTGGCGTTCCAATCCAGTTCCAACAATGCACTTTTCGGACCGAGAAAGAGGAACTGCTTGACGTTGCATATTAGAACTCATTAAAGATCTAGTCGCATCATTATGCTCGATAAAAGGAATGAGGGAAGCTCCAATAGAAAAATATTGGAAGGGAAAAATACTTCGAAGATGAACCTGTTCCCATGCAATAGTCAGAAATTCTTGACGGTATCGAGCTGGAACAATCTGCTCCTCCTGAATACCTCGATTAAGTGCTAAAAAATTTCCCGTCGCTACCATATAGTATTCATCTCTACTTGGTGATAAATAAAGCATTCGTATTCTTTTTGATCTCTCAGAAATTTCATAAAATGGACTTTCTATAGACCCCCAACGACCAATCCTTGCGTGAATTGCCAAGGATCCAATAAGTCCGACATTGATTCCTTCAGAGGTGTCAATAGGACAAATGCGTCCATAGTGACTAGGATGGATATCCCGTATCCGAAAATTAGCAGTTCGCCCCGTCAATCCTCCAGGACCCAAAGAACTCAATTTCCTTCCATGAACTATTTGGGTCAATGGATTGGTTTGATCTAAAACTTGAGATAATGGATGTAATCCAAAAAAAGATTCATAAGTGGTTGTTAATGGCGTTGAAGTCACTAAATTTTCAGGAGTCGGGATCAATTTATATCTATATCTAATTGCTCCACATATCGTTTCTCTAATTATCTTTTCTAAACGAACGAGAGCCAATCCAAATTGATCTTGTAAGAGATCTCCTACGGAACGAATACGTTTATTTTTCAAATGATTCATATCGTCAAGTGTACCCATTCCAAATTTCATTCCAATCAAATGATCCGCAGCTGTCAATATATCTCGCGGTAACAAAAATGGATTGTTCTCCGGTATATCAATATTCAGCCTTCGGTTCATATTTCGCCGACCAATTCCTCCTAATTCACATCTTTGTTGAAAAAATTTTTTTTGTAATTCCCTACATTTATATTCAGGAAATAGGAGATCTCCGCCTACACAAGCAAATTGTCGATAAAACTCCAAAATGGCATTTTCTTTTGACCCTATTTTTTTTTTCTCCTTTTCATTGAGGAAAGACAAGAAAATTTCGGGGTAACAAACGTTCTCAAGAATTTCGCTTAAATTCGAACCCATAGCTGATGATAGAACTAGAATAGATATTTTCTGTTTCCTACTTACACGAGCCCATATCCTTCCTTTTCCATCAATTTTTAACTCTAATCTTCCTCCCCAATCTGATATTATTGTGCCAGTATAGACGGAAATTCCGTTATGGTCCAATTCTGACCGATAATAGATACCGGGGCTTTGCAATATTTGATTGATTACAATTCTGTATATTCCATTTACTATAAAAGTTCCCAGGGAATTCATTAGAGGAATGTTTCCAATAAAAATAATTTGTTCTTGGATATTCCGACTGTTTTTCCAAATTAATCCCGCGGATATATATAATTCAGAGGAATATGTAAGTGATTCATATACAGCATCTTTTTCTTTTATTGAGGGTTCTACCAATTGATATGTTTCCACAAATAACTGAAATTCAATTTCTTGATCTGTATCTTCAATTTTTGGAAACTTAAAAAGTTCTTCTGTTAAGCCCCGATCAATGAATCTACAAAATCCTTCAAATTGTATTTGATTCAATCCGGGTAGTGTAGACATTCCTTCATTCCCAACCCCAAGCATTTTTGATTCCTCCTTTTTATAGAAAATATCCCATTATTTGCTGTCATTCTTCATCGAATCACATGAATAGATTTAGCAATAATGGAATTTCTGTTCTTTTTACTTTACTGAATCACATGAAATTTTACCTAACTACGTCTATGAAATACCTATTATGAAAAGAGGAAATTGGATACTCCAATTAGAATTTGCAACAAAACAAACAAATAGAATTGAACTTGTAATATCAATGGAAACAAATTTATAAATTGAACCTAGACTTCGGGTCGGGGTATTTTTCACAATCTAAAAAAAATGAATTCTATTTATACTATTAGTATAGTATGATATTACATATCAATTCGATTGATATCCCAAAAATAAAGTAAGGATTTGCTCGGCTCCATGAGAGAAAGATATAAAAGGTGTAATACTCAGAAAAAAAGTGCAAGTGTTCAAAACAAAAAAGAATGAGAATTCACAAAGAAGAGAGATATTTTGACCCTTTATTTTAGAATTGGAGGATTGCAGTGCATAAAAAGACTTGGATTTATGAAACATTCATAGATCTAACTTCAGCTATAGCTATCTATATATGTCTCTTACGTTATAGCTATCTATATATGTCTCTTACGTTATTGCAGTCCTATTTGTTCGAGACAGCATATGTTGTGTTCCTTTTTCTATTCATTCATCAATCTATTTAATGAAAAATTGGCAAAAAAATGAAAGTACGAGAATTTATTGAAAATTCCCTGTAATCTATAATTACATAGAAGATACCCGATTAGATAATGTGTAACAATGAAAATGGATATTCTGGAGTTGACATATATTAACAGTTCCTTCTATAATGGAAATAGAGAAGGATTATAAAAAATGAAGATTCCTGAATTCTTCCGGAATTTGTAGTTAACGGTTGCTTGCTATTTGTCCCTAAATTTTTACTTTTCTTTTGTGACTGAAAAGGTATACGTTGGTTTTTTTGAGAGGAGGGATATTCTGATCCATTTTTTTGTATCATTTTGTTTGGCGGCATGGCCGAGGGGTAAGGCGGCGGACTGCAAATCCTTTTTCCCCAGTTCAAATCTGGGTGTCGCCTCTCAAAATCGACAAGATAATCAAATAAAGTGTATTCTGTTTTGTTCATACAGAAACTTTGTCTTTTTTCCATGTAGAAGCAAGTGTAGGGAAAGAGTTCTTGAGACTTGTTTGATTCAAAATTCTACGCATCGCTAGATTTGTTATCTAAAATGCTTTCAATCTTTTATTATCCAGAAAAAGTTTTTTGAACCAATTAATGAAGTTCCTTTTTCATTAAGATCCTGAAATGGAATTTTTTGAAACATAGAATAAAGTTATCTATTGACTCACTTACAAAAATATTCTGATTATGAAGAACTCAACGGGACCCCCTCGAATTCATCAAAGAAAGAGTGGATCCCTGTTGAGTTCTTATGCTTTCATTTCGAAAACAAAATTCATCCGATTATTACAGGGATGATCCCAATCCGGAATATGAACCATAAAAGAAAATACCAATTAAACCGATCACAACAATACCAGCTACAGTACCTATTATCCAAAGAGGAATTCTTCCAGTAGTATTGGCCATTTATCCCACTTTCCTCCACATTTGAT